AAAATGACATTATATAGAACATATTGAAATATAAATAGAAGATATTTCATTTAAATAAAAAAGAATCCTATTTGGAGTTAAAATGACAATTAATTAAGAATTAGGATTTTCGGGATAAGAAATAAACTAAACAAACAAATCATGGATAAATCCAAACGATCTTTTCTTAAATCCAAGCGATCTTTTCGTAGGCGTTTGCCCCCGATTCAATCGGGGGATCGAATTGATTATAGAAACATGAGTTTAATTAGTCGATTTATTAGTGAACAAGGAAAAATATTATCTAGACGAGTGAATAGGTTGACCTTGAAACAACAACGATTAATTACTATTGCTATAAAACAAGCTCGTATTTTATCTTTGTTACCTTTTCTCAATAATGAGAAACAATTGGAAAGAATTGAGTCGACCACTAGAACTACCGGTCTTAGAACCAGAAATAAATAGGCTTATTCTTTGTTCACTTCAATCAGAATTCCAATCCGAACTCAAACGCGGATTGGTGTTTTGTTTGACAAATCCGAAAATCCAGATTTTATTATCGTGTCGTAATAAAAAAAAACGAATCGGAAAAAAAGATTTTTTTATTGAGCGTGTTCATCCATTTTGGCTGCTTTAGCATATTTTCTCATAGTAATTTCGACCCCACCTTCCCGGAGTTCATTCTCCGGGGAACTCCATTTAAATTATTCCGGTGTATTCTTTCCAATCGACTTCTTTTCTGATTTCGTTGGAAATCATATAAAGACAATTCCTATTTGATATAGCTATTTGGGCCAGTATTTTACGATTAAGAAGCAACCGCCCCCTGTATAGATCATGTATTAATTTACTATAACTATAGAGTACTCCCCCCTCTCGAATTACTGCGTTTAGACGAGTGATCCACAAACAACGAAAATTTCTCTTTTGCTTATCCCTATCTCGATGAGCCGAAACCAAAGCTCTTATTTTCTGTTGAGTAATAGTTCGAGTAAGTCTTGAATGAGCCCCCCGAAAACTTGATACAAATAAACGAATTTTTGTTCTACGTCTCCGGGCTATATATCCGCGTTTAATTCTGGTCATTGAATAAATAAAATTTTGACAAATAACTAATTGATTTCTTTTCTTTCAGTTATTTTTTTACCCGCCCTGGTCTATTAATAACCAAACGGATTTTTCCAATGTATAAAATACAAATTCCAATGGCTTTGGCTACTATAACCTTCCCGACCACGATTTTTTCTTTTTTTTTTTAGGTATTTTACTGAGAAATTTTCTTTTGCTAGGTGTCAAAAATAGAGTCAATAAGAAAAAAGAAATCTAAATTAAATGGATAAAGAAATCGTGGTTTTCATCGTTTCTATGGTTACTTTTTAAACGGCGAGGTCTTCTCTATACACCGGAGCCTTTACTTCATTTAATAGTTCATCAATGTTATTGGTAACTTGTATAGTTCACATCACACTATTTGGCTCTACCCATGAATTATCCAGTAACAGGTCTTTCACAATGAGATCCACCTATACAGTAACGGTATTTAATTTTGAAAGTTTGCCGGGCAGCTGACCCTCGCAGTCCGTTCTTGACCGAGCGAGAACTTCATTTTTATGTTTTTTTTTTGAATTTCAATAAGATTTCCTCCGCTTAATGGATAACGATTTGCTACCAATGGAGAATTGTTTCTCATCTTAAATTCAGGCGATTGGATTTGCACCAGTGGAAACCATAAACTTTATGCACAATAGGGGGATCGATTTGCTTATTTTTAGATAGTAAATGGAGTTCCTTCTTCCATTCTATCCTATTCACTGGACTGATCATTCATACTGGAAGCGATTTTCTTGCTTTTTTGTGTCAGCTCATGATCTAAACGAGTCGCACATACACCCTAGTACATGTTCCTCGACGCTGAGGACATCCCCCAAGAGCGGGGGATTTCGTGACATTTCGAATGGGCTGTCTTGTATTTCTAATAAGTTGTTTAATAGTTGGCATGTTGAATCATATACATAATGGGTTGGTTTGGATTGATCCTAACCAGATGATTATGAATTTTTTTATTTATATTTATAGATTTAATAGTTAACCTCGTAGGTAAAATATCAAATCACGGATTTGCACAAAATCCATTTTTTTTCATTCAACTGCTACAAGATCAACAATTCCATAAGCTTGGGCTTCTGTTGCTGACATAAAAACGTCTCTTTCCATGTCTTCAGATATAACCCATAGTGGTTTGCCCGTCCTTTGTACATAAACCCTTGTGAGGGTTTCGCGTAGTTTGAGCAGTTCTTCCGCTTCCAGGATAAATTCTCCCGTTTGCGCCTCATAAAAAGAACTAGCAGGTTGATGGATCATTACCCTGATGATAGAAGGTTGCTCTATCTAGTGTGATGAAAGGAACAGAAAAGAAAGATAAAGAATAATAGGAAAAAGATAGAATTGAACAACCGTACGGGCATCATCTTTTGTGCATTGCATACGGCTCTACAATAAAATTGACCCTTACTTTCCATTCAAGAAAGATAAAAATAGAATCTATTAGCCCCGGATGGGTAAATGATCAAATTGCCACCCTTCCTTTTGGAGGAGTTCAAAAATACTATGATGGCTCCGTTGCTTTCTATTTTAAAATATCTTTTTTTTCTTTGATTCAGCAATCCCAAAGTTTCTTTTTGATCTAACCAAAAGGGGAAAAATTTGGTTTTTTTGCACTCTTTTTTTATAACTTAAATATTGTTAAGAGCCCTTCGGCGTGAAAACAACCAAGTTTGTAACGCTGAATTGGACTTCCGATAGATAAGAGAAAATCGGAAATCTCTTTTATCTCATACTACTCTCTCGATACATAATCAAATGGTTTGAAAAAAAACAATACAAAAATTTTTCATATCGAATTCGAAGTGCCATGCTATTATTACTTAATATTCATATGGCGAAGGCATAGTTTTCTTTTTTCTCTCAAATAAAAAAACCATTGGCGCCAAGCGTGAGGGAATGCTAGACGTTTGGTAATTTCTCCTCCAACCAGGATAAAAGATCCCATTGACGCGGCTAATCCCATGCATATTGTATGGACCTCCGGTCGTACAAATTGCATAGTATCATAAATAGCTACTCCAGGTATTACCCATCCGCCAGGAGAGTTTATAAACAAATACAGATCTTTGGTATCATCCTCGATACTGAGATATACCATAAGACCAATAAGTTGATTCGAGATCTCGCTATCAACTTCTTGCCCTAAAAAAAGTAATCTTTCTCGATAAAGTCGGTTGAGTAGGGTAAAATTCTATCCCTTAGGAACCGTACATGCACCTTTTGATGCATACGGTTCAAAAAAAATTGCGAAAAAAAAAAGAATCAATGTATAGATTACAGTCCTCTTTATTTTTCCTATTCTTTTTCATAGCAGGTTTTTTCGGACTTTTAACGGAAGGGCTTTTTCTTCGATTTTTCAATTCAATAAAGACGAATTTTGATTTATTGTTTCTAATATAATAGAAAAAAGTCAATAAACTTATCGAATTAACTTCTCATTGATGTATTGTTTCATCGGGATTCAATCCAAACAGTATTTTCTTGTTCCTGAATGGGCCTCTTTCACCTTTTTAGGTTTAGGCTCTACTCCGGGTAAAGATCCGCCCGATTTTGATCTGCACATATAGGACAAATCTTCCCATCACCATTTCTTTTTGTTATGACTTTACAAATAACAAAAAGGAATCGTTTATGATACACATAGTAATCATAGATATATTACCAATTGGGTTTTTTTCTAAACGGAGCCTGGATACTTCATTTTTTTAGTCCAACCAAAGCCAACCATAAAATATTCTAATTGATAATAGTACGATGAATTCCCCCAAACAATGCGTCTAATTGCGCTTCACGCTCCAATTTTTTGATGATTCAATTTATCTTTCTTGGGCGAAACGGAGGATATCTCGATCGGGGGAGAGAACGGGGAAATCCCATATGACCCAATATATCTGACAAGTCGCACTATACGTCAACCCAAGATGCATCTTCCTCTCCAGGACTTCGGAAAGGTACTTTTGGAACACCAATAGGCATGAATTGAAAGAAAAAAGAACTCAATACTATATTTCACTTTGATGTGGAAACGTAAAAATATGGTTTTATTGTCTTTATAATAGTAAAATATGGGCTTTATCATATTTATTTTATCCATAGATTCGAAAAATTAAGAAAGAGAAAATAAATAAAGCAAACCTTTTACGAATAGGTCCTTCTAATGATAAATAAGGATGGACACATTTACTCATAGAAAGTGGTATCAATCCACCATTGCGTATTGGTACTTATCGAGTATAGAATAAATCTGCTTCTCTTTGTTCTTACGAACAGAATTCTTCCATTATTTTGAACAGAATAGAATATAGAATAAAAACCCTTGTTAGGAAATAATCCGCTGAACAAGGGAAGTCCATATCCATAGGATAGTCATAGTATATTCCAATGCAATAAAGTTACGTAGTGTCTATTTATCTTTGATAAAGGGGTATTTTCCATGGGTTTGCCTTGGTATCGTGTTCATACCGTTGTATTGAATGATCCCGGCCGGTTGCTTTCCGTTCATATAATGCATACAGCTCTGGTTGCTGGTTGGGCGGGCTCGATGGCTCTCTATGAATTAGCAGTTTTTGATCCTTCTGACCCTGTTCTTGATCCAATGTGGAGACAGGGTATGTTCGTTATACCCTTCATGACTCGTTTAGGAATAACCAATTCGTGGGGAGGTTGGAGTATCACAGGAGGGACTGTAACGAATCCGGGAATTTGGAGTTACGAAGGTGTAGCTGGGGCACATATTGTATTTTCTGGCTTATGCTTTTTGGCGGCTATCTGGCATTGGGTCTATTGGGATCTAGAAATATTTTCTGATGAACGTACAGGAAAACCTTCTTTGGATTTGCCCAAGATCTTTGGAATTCATTTATTTCTCTCCGGGGTGGCTTGTTTTGGTTTTGGTGCATTTCATGTAACAGGCC